CCATATGCCAGGAGAATCTAATAATACCGGTATAAATCAAAACTACAAGCTTTTGTGGGTTCAATGCGACGAATGTGATGAATTAAACTATAAGAAATTTTTAAGAGCAAAATTAAATATTTGTGAACACTGTGGAGTTCATTTGAAAATGGATAGTTCAGATAGAATCGAACTTTCGATTGATCCGGGTACTTGGGCTCCTATGGATGAATACATGGTTTCTGTAGACCCCATTGAATTTCAGTCAGAGGAGGAATCCTATACAGATCGTATTGATTCTTATCAAAAAGAGACGGGGTTAACTGAGGCTGTTCAAACAGGCATAGGTCAATTAAATGGTATTCCCATAGCAATTGGGATTATGGATTTTCGGTTCATGGGGGGAAGTATGGGATCCGTAGTAGGGGAAAAAATAACCCGTTTGATCGAATATGCTACTAATGGATCTCTACCCCTTATTATAGTGTGTGCTTCCGGAGGAGCGCGCATGCAAGAAGGAAGTTTGAGTTTGATGCAAATGGCAAAAATTTCGTCCGCTTTATATAATTATCAATCAAACAAAAAGTTATTCTATGTATCAATCCTTACATCTCCTACAACCGGTGGAGTGACCGCTAGTTTTGGTATGTTAGGAGATATCATTATTGCCGAACCCGATGCCTACATTGCATTTGCAGGCAAAAGAGTAATTGAACAAACATTGAATAAGACAGTACCTGAAGGTTCCCAAACGGCTGAGTATTTATTCGACAAAGGCTTATTCGACCCAATCATACCACGTAATCCTTTAAAAGATGTTCTGAGTGAGTTATTTCAACTTCACGATTTCTTTCCCTTGAATCAAAATTCACTTTAGATTGTTCCTTTTTTTTTCAGATCTATTTTCTTTCGACCTATATTCCTGATTAGTGATCAGGAAGACTCTATCAACAGGATAAAAGAGTTAACTCTTTCTTCTCCAAAATTTGGAAAAGAATTTATGTTCTCTTCTTACGTATTTTTTATAGATATTGAATAATTTCAATATCTATAAAAAATACAATTGAAATCGTGGATTTTGCTAAATTCCCCCGAGAATCTCATTTTTACAAGGAATCCATGTATATTGTTGGATCGGGTTCGTTAGAATAAAATAGAAGAAAATCCTTTGCGAATTTATAAGAAACTCTTTCGTTCTTTATCAGAAGATAAGGACAAAAGAGTTTCTTATAATACTAAATAGAATGGTGAAGGGGGGTACACTTATATAGTTTATTATAGTTCTATATTTATTGTACCTATTATTATATACTTATAATCGATATACTTATCATAAGATATCTTTAAAACAGGTACAAATATTAAATCGAGGTATATAGTCTATGACAATTTTCAACTTTCCCTCTTTTTTTGTGCCTTTAGTAGGCCTAGTATTTCCGGCAATTGCAATGGCTTCTTTATCTATTCATGTTCAAAAAAACAAGATTGTCTAGATCCGGCGGGACCCAATCGCATCAATTTATTTCAAGAATTTTACTTGGATCCTAATAGAGTTATCTATTTATTGGAATATAGTCCAAGATATGGCTTCTTCCGAACACCTGTGAAAGCGCTGTTATGCGCCCGGAAACATTATATGTGGATAAAAGCATTATAGCTATTTTAAAAAGGATCAGCAGATGTCTGAAATCAGAAGTCAGTATATCTATATGTATATATCCATAGTGGGATCCTATGGCGGAGATACTGTACTTTTTTACCAAACTGATTCTTTGAATTATTCCAAATGATTCATATCATAATAGTGCTAGTTGATGAGAGTTACTTCGGGAACAAAAACATAAAGTCAAAATTTTTGGGGTTATTTCCAATAAAATGCAACTGGATCTAGTATGAACTGGCGATCAGAACGTATATGGATAGAACTTATAACGGGGTCTCGAAAAACAAGTAATTTCTTCTGGGCCTGTATCCTTTTTTTAGGTTCACTAGGATTCCTATTGGTGGGAACTTCTAGTTATCTTGGTCGAAATCTGATATCCATATTTCCGTCTCAGCAAATCCATTTTTTTCCACAAGGGATCGTGATGTCTTTCTATGGGATCGCAGGTCTCTTCATTAGCTCCTATTTGTGGTGTACAATTTGGTGGAATGTAGGCAGTGGTTATGATCAATTCGATAGAAAAGAAGGAGTAGTGTGTATTTTTCGTTGGGGATTTCCTGGAAGAAATCGGCGCATCTTTCTTCGATTCCTTATGAGAGATATCCAGTCGATTAGAATAGCGGTTAAAGAGGGTCTTTATCCTCGTCCCGTACTTTATATGGAAATTAGAGGACAGGGAGCCCTTCCACTGACTCGTACTGATGAGAATTTGACTCCGCGAGAAATTGAACAAAAAGCTGCGGAATTGGCCTATTTCTTGCGCGTACCAATTGAAGTATTTTGAAATGAACCGAAGAATGAGTGTTTTCTCTGCATTGGGGAAGGAACTCAGTAATCCTTCTTGTTATAGAACTCACCTTGTTATTTCATTTCATAAAAATAAAAGATTGGATAGAGTTGAGCAATGAAGTCGTTTCATTAAAAATTCACAGATTCAAAATGACAAAAAAGAAAGCATTCACTCTCCTCCCATATCTTGCATCTATAGTATTTTTGCCTTGGTGGATCTCTTTCTCATTTAAAAAAAGTCTAGAATCCTGGGTTATTAATTGGTGGAATACTAGCCAATCCGAAGCTTTTTTGAATGATATGCAAGAAAAGAGCGTTCTAGAAAAATTCATCGAATTGGAAGAACTATTTCTTTTGAACGAAATGATAAAGGAGTACCCGGAGACACATATACAAAAGCTTCGTATAGGAATCCACAAAGAAACGATCCAATTGGTCAAGATGCACAATGAGGGTCATATCCATAATATTTTGCACTTCTCGACAAATATAATAAGTTTTGCTATTCTAAGTGGTTATTCTATTCTGGGTAATGAAGAACTTATCGTTCTAAATTCTTGGGTTCGGGAATTTCTCTATAATTTAAGCGACACAATAAAAGCTTTTTCTATTCTTTTGTTAACTGATTTATGTATTGGATTCCACTCGCCCCATGGTTGGGAACTAATGATTGGTTTTGTCTACAAGGATTTTGGATTTTATCATAATGATCAAATTATATCTGGTCTTGTTTCCACTTTTCCAGTCATTCTAGATACCATTTTTAAATATTGGATCTTTCGTTATTTAAATCGTCTATCTCCCTCACTTGTAGTGATTTATCACTCAATGAATGACTAAAGAGAGATCCACTGATATGAATCCAATTCGAATGTTTCTTACTTCGGACATAAACAAATTAGTAAAAATCTTACTCACTCTTTATGTTTCTACTCATCCTGGGGATTTTTACTGTATTCCAGTGAACTTCTTCCAGTAAAATAGCAGAATCGTGGATAGGAAACTATACTAGCAACCTACCAAATTTATTGTAGAAATTCTCGGGGATGAATGATTGGACTATGCAAAATAGAAATATCTTTTCTTGGGTAAAGGAGCAGATGACTCGATCCATTTCTGTATCGATCATGATGTTGATATATGTAATAACTTGGACATCTATTTCACACGCATATCCTATTTTTGCACAACAGAGTTATGAAAATCCACGAGAAGCAACTGGGCGTATTGTATGTGCCAATTGCCATTTAGCTAATAAACCCGTGGATATTGAGGTTCCACAAGCGGTACTTCCTGATACTGTATTTGAAGCAGTTGTTAGAATCCCTTATGATATGCAACTGAAACAAGTTCTTTCAAATGGTAAAAAGGGGTCTTTGAATGTGGGGGCGGTTCTTATTTTACCTGAGGGATTCGAACTAGCCCCTCCCGATCGTATTTCTCCCGAAATGAAAGAAAAGATGGGAAATCTGTCTTTTCAGAGTTATCGTCCGACTAAAACAAATATTCTTGTGATAGGTCCTGTTCCTGGTCAGAAATATAGTGAAATCACCTTTCCTATTCTTTCCCCGGACCCTGCTACTAAGAAAGATATTTACTTTTTAAAATATCCTATATACGTTGGTGGGAACAGGGGAAGGGGTCAGATTTATCCCGATGGGAGGAAGAGTAACAATACAGTCTATAATGCTACAGCGGCAGGTATTGTCAGCAAAATAGTACGTAAAGAAAAGGGCGGTTTTGAAATAACCATAGTGGATGCGTCGGATGGACACCAATCCCTTGATATTATACCTCCGGGACCGGAACTTCTTGTTTCAGAAGGTGAATCCATCAAGCTGGATCAACCATTAACGAGTAATCCCAACGTGGGTGGGTTTGGTCAGGGAGATGCAGAAATAGTACTTCAAGATCCATCACGCGTCCAAGGTCTTTTTTTCTTCTTTGCATCTGTTATTCTGGCACAAATTTTTTTGGTTCTTAAAAAGAAACAGTTTGAAAAGGTTCAATTGTCCGAAATGAATTTCTAGATCCATAGGTTTACCAATAGTAAGTTGATAAAAAGAACCAAATTCTTGTTGATTGATGCAATTTTGTATGGTAAAAATAGTCATAGTCAAATAAAATACGAAATTTTGAATTATGATAAATAAATTACTTGTCTTATTAATCGTTGGTTGACACAATAAAAGGGATTTCCCTTCTGTCTTGTGTTGTTCTTAAATAACAAGAAATTTTGATCCTGTTCATCAAAGATTATTTTCTATTTTTATGGAATCGAAAAACTCGCGTTAGACGCGTAAGAACTCAATGGGACTTTGCCTCCCTAAACAAGGGAGGCAAAGTCCCATTGAGTTCTTACGCGTCTATGTCTACAACCCAGTTCATATGATTACTATAGGGATGAACCTAATCCGGAATATGAACCATAAAAGAAAACGCCTAGTAAACCGATTATAAGAATACCAGCTACAGTACCGATCAGCCAAAGAGGAATCCTTCCAGTAGTATCGGCCATTTACCCCACTTCCCTCCACATTTCATCAAGTGGTCATGCTACAGACATAAA